AAGAACCATGTTCTGACTTTTATCTGGAGAATATCCAACAATGGGTTCCATTGAATGAATAATTGATCCGGATCCTAAAAACAATAATGCTTTCGAATAGGCATGAGTGATCAAATGGAATAAAGCAGCTCGATAAGAGCCTATCCCTGGGGCTAACATAATATAACCCAATTGAGACATTGTAGAATAGGCTAAACTTCTCTTAATATCTCTTTGAGCAAGAGCTAAAGTAGCTCCTAATAGTACCGTTATTACACCTATCAAAGAAATGAGATTCATTATGTAAGGTATGACTGTGAAAAGCGGAAGAAATCGAGCGACAAGAAAAATGCCTGCTGCTACCATAGTAGCAGCATGGATAAGAGCCGAAATAGGAGTAGGCCCCTCCATGGCATCAGGTAACCATACATGAAGGGGAAATTGTGCGGATTTAGCAACTGCACCGACGAATAATAGGGAGGCACACAGAGTAGCAAATAAAGAGTTGACCCCATTATTACGGATCAGGTTATTGAAGATTTCGAACAAATCTCGAAATTCGAAACTCCCTGTTATCCAATAAAAACCTAAGATTCCTAATAATAACCCAAAGTCCCCTACACGATTAGTTACAAACGCTTTTTGACAAGCATTTGCGGCAGCCGGTCGTGTGAACCAAAAACCTATTAATAAATACGAACACATTCCCACTAGTTCCCAAAAAATATGAATTTGTATCAAATTGGAACTAGTAACTAATCCCAACATGGAAGTATTGGAAAAACTCATATAAGTAAAAAATCTCAAATATCCTTGATCATGAGACATATAATTGTCACTATAAATAAGAACCATGATTCCAACCGTAGTGATTAGTATTGACATAATAGAAGTAAGTGGATCGATCAAGTAGCCGAACTCTAAGGAAAAATCAATATTGATGGTCCAAGACCATAGATGTTGATAGATAGAACTGCCATTTATCTGTTGAATAGACAGATCGGACGAAAAAACCATAACTATACTTAGCAATGAAACACTAGGAAAAGTCCACATACGACGCAAATTTTTTGTTGCGGTCGGAACAAGCAGAAGTCCCAACCCTATTGACATAGTAACTGGAAGTAGAGCGAAAGGTATGATCCATGCATATTGATATGTATGTTCCATAAGAAAATCAAACTTTCTTTTTTGATTCTTATTAATTGTTTCCCATTCACCAGCCCTTATTTCTTCCGGAAGGAGCAATAATCAAATAAATAAAAAAAAAAAAAAACAAAAAATTCAAATGAAGAAGTTACAATTCTTCAAATAACCAAGTTACTAGTTAAAAGCTACTACCTAGTTATTAACGAAGATATTTATTAAGATAAAAAATATGAAATTTTCAATTATTCTACTATATACATATGATACGGCGATTTCTATCCATATTTATACTAATTATAGTAAGGAAAAAGAATGATACCAAAAATGAAAGTACTTTATTCTGATATGTATCGTAGGATCTGCCAATAACTCGATCCAATAAACCTAGTTTTTATTTAGTTTCTTCGGAGTCATTAACTAATTCTGGAATTGATTGGCTTCTAGTCCAATAAAACAAACTTATGTTTATGTGTTTATGAAAAATCCTAGAATACTTGTCACTTCGCATAGAACTAAAATGAGAAATTACTTAAATTCCCTTTATTTTATCAAGTAATGTATTGTTTAACGGATTAACTACTTTGATTTAATTTCAATTTTCATTATGTGGACTCTATCTCCGAGCTTGATCAATTAATAGAAAAAGGTTACATTCATTATTGGTTTCCTAAATTAGGAAAGGGTTCTTAAGCTTTTCGATTTATTAAATATAACATTTATAATATATATATATATTATCTAAATAGACTGAGATATGAATTGGAACCTTTTTAATTCTTATCAATGGCATCCGATTCAACGGTAGTAGATCACGCCCGTAGACATAGATTGAATAAAGATATGAAGCCCCCAATCAGTACAAATTATTCTTTCTTCGAACATTGGATGTAATGGAAATGTGAAAAAAAAAATTCCCTTGAAAATCACATCGTTTTTTCTTTTTTCTTCTATTTCATTTCTTTTTTTATCCTTAATGATACCATATGCGATGCTCATCTATCTGTATCCATACTTTTCTATGTTATGAAGTAAGCATAAGTATCGACTATGGAATAAAGATAGATAATGAATAGTTAATAGAAAGAACAATCTATTTTGAATTGAACAATAAATGTCTTTCACGTCCAACTATAAAAATGAGTGACCCTTTTATTTTGAAATGGCGGTTCCAAAGAAACGTACTTCTCTGTCAAAAAAGCATATTCGTAGAAATATTTGGAAAGGAAGGGGATATCAGGCCGCGGCAAAAGCTTTATCTTTAGCTAAATCTATTTCTACCGGGCATTCAAAAAGTTTTTTTGTGCGACAAACAAGTAATAAAGCCTTGGAATGATCTGAATCTGAATCAGCATGACTCGATGAATTGGATGATTAAATTTATAAGATGAAGAATTCACATTAACTAATGTTTTGAACTCATCAATATGAGATAGAACTAGCTGTTGTGGTATGTAGAATACAAATTCTTCTGTATACTAGGTTCTAAAAATGATTTCTTTTTTTTGTTTGAAAAAAAAAAAAAAGAAAGAAGTAGTTAGACACAAAAAACAAAGTTTCACCTTTCGTTGATTGGTTTTTATAATTCGCGAGATGGGGATTGTAACTTTCCCCATCGATTCATTTTTCACAATAACAAAACTCTTACTTTTTTTTTTCTTAGGAAGGGATTGGCTTATTGGATTATGTATCTCCAATAGTTCTACATCATTAAGATTTTTTTTTGGAAAATCTGAAACAAGTATGAACGAGGTTAGAGCCCCCCTTTTTGTTCCAAAGTAAGGCGGGGATAAGATTCATAGTCAAAGTCAATGGATTATTGAAACTAATTGATTAAAATATACATTTTAAAACTTTGATTTGTAGCTCTCTGAATCACTACATATCTACAAGGACTCCCTCTTATTTCGAACAGAAAAAATAATAATAATAATAATAAAACTGCCAGGATCCCATTTAGATCGATATTTATGTACTAAAGAATGAGTCAATCTTACGTAATCCAACCCCAATGGATCCTATCCCATGTTTGAGCTGGAGGATCGATCAATCGATATATCTAGATCTAATATCTAAATAATTTTATCTATTAATATTAGATTTCAAATCTATATATAAAGAGATCTTATCAGTTTCATTTGAATTTTCTAAGTTTTCTAAGTTAAAGTACATAAAGTACATACAGTAGAATTCCAATAAAGATTGAAACTCTTTTGTTATACGATATGCCCGGTCCAATACCTAATGGGTTTGGTAAATCCTCACACAAATTATGCTATGTATACAATGAAGATCCCAATCATTAATACATCTTTAATACCAAACTATCCAAATTTTGATAGAAATCTTTTGGATGTAGTGATGAAGTTGTGATATATAAGAAATATTGTTTTATTTTGTTCATTGAAAAATGAATCTTTTTCGTTTCGGATCTATCAAATCAGATAAATGAGAAATGAATCGTCAAAAATGAGAAAAAAAATTCTTAGTTCTATACCCGGACTCAGGGCATAACCGTCTAGTTCCAACTATTCCAGAAGAACTTATAATACGGAAAAGCCCGCTGTTTAAAATGACCTCCTGCCACGATACTAAGGATTATTGAGCGTTTAAATATTTATTTGAACGGGTCTTTATTCATCGATTCTAACATTTCCTAAAATAGATTGCATTAAATCCCTCAATCTCGACGATTGAACATCATATGGACTATGATTATTTCGATGAAGCCGCCATGGTGAAATTGGTAGACACGCTGCTCTTAGGAAGCAGTGCTAGAGCATCTCGGTTCGAGTCCGAGTGGCGGCATCCTCTAAAAAAGGCACAATAGATCCTATAATGAATTCAATTCCGGATTTCCATTCCGTAATTGGGGATACCCCCCTAAAAAAAATTATGATATTTGCCACTTTAGAACATATATTAACTCACATCTCTTTTTCTATCATTTCAATTGTTATTACGATTCATTTGATGACCTTATTAGTCCATCAAACCGTAGTACTATTTCATTTGTCAGAAAAAGCCATGATGGCTACCTTTTTCTGTATAACAGGATTATTAGTTACTCGTTGGATTTATTCGAGACATTTGCCGTTAAGCGATTTATATGAATCTTTAATGTTTCTTTCGTGGAGTTTCTCCATTATTCATATGTTTCCTAAAAGACGGAACCAGAAAAGTTATTTAAGCGCAATAACCGCGCCAAGTGCTATTTTTACCCAAGGCTTTGCCACTTCGGGTCTTTCAACCGAAATGCATCAATCTGCAATATTAGTACCTGCTCTACAATCCCAGTGGTTAATGATGCACGTAAGTATGATGTTATTGAGTTATGCAGCTCTTTTATGTGGATCGTTATTATCCGTAGCTCTTTTAGTCATTACATTTCGAAAAACCCTAGATATTCCTCGCAAAAGCAATCATTTATTAATTGGGTCATTTTCCTTTGTGAAAGAAAAAAGAAGTGTTTTACAAAACACTTCTTTTCTTTCATTTATAAATTATCACAGGTATCAATTAACTCAACAATTAGATCAGTGTAGTTATCGTGTCATTAGTCTAGGGTTTACTTTTTTAACCATAGGTATTCTTTCGGGAGCAGTATGGGCTAATGAGGCATGGGGGTCTTATTGGAATTGGGACCCCAAGGAAACTTGGGCATTTATTACTTGGACCATATTCGCGATTTATTTACATAGTAGAACAAATCAGAGCTTTCAGGGTGTGGATTCGGCAATTGTAGCTTCTATAGGATTTCTTATAATTTGGATATGCTATTTTGGGGTCAATCTATTAGGAATAGGACTACATAGTTATGGTTCATTCACATTAACAACTAATTGAAGAAAGGGCCTGAAGAATACATAGGAACATCGTCCCGTATATTATATAAAGAAGGTTTGTGCAAGTTTTTTCGAACCATTTGAATCAAGTAGTGATTCAAATGGTTCGAAAAAACTTTAGATGTATCTGATTATAATTCACTTCATTTTTTTTTTTTTTTTTTCTTTCATTGCATTATACAGTGAACGCTTTTAAAAATCACACAGTTCTTTTACATTAATGTAATGTCTTATTGATGAAAACTATTTATGAAAATAAATAGATAGAATAGCTTCTATCCTGTCAATTGATAGCGAGAGAACGAAATCAGGATAAATACCAATACCTATTACAGGTAGAAGGATACAGACCGAAACAAATAGTTCTCGTGGTCCAGAATCAAAAAAATAAGAGTTTGGAACGTTGAATAGCTTGTAGCCATAGAACATCCGACGTGACATAGATAATGAATAAATAGGAGTTAATATCATTCCAATTGCCATTACGAAAGTAATTAGTATTTTTGGCATTAAAAGATATTTCGGGCTAGTAATTATTCCAAAAAATACTACTGATTCCGCAACAAAACCACTCATTCCTGGCAATGCAAGAGAAGCCATCGAGAAGCTACTGAACATGGTAAATATTTTTGGCATTGGGATGGCTATTCCTCCCATTTTGTCGAGATAAACAAGACGTATTCTATCATAGCTCGTTCCTGCCAAGAAAAAAAGTGCAGCACCAATAAATCCATGAGAGATTATTTGTAAAATGGCTCCATTGATTCCCGTATCGGTTATGGAACCAATTCCTATAAGTGTGAAACCCATATGAGATACGGAGGAATAGGCTATTCTCTTTTTTAAATTGCGTTGACCGAAAGAAGTTGAAGCTGCATAGATTATTTGAATCGCTCCTACTATCATCAACCAGGGAGAAAATATAGAATGAGCATGGGGTAATAATTCCATATTGATCCGAACCAATCCATACGCTCCCATTTTTAATAAGATTCCCGCTAGAAGCATACATGTACTGTAATGTGCTTCTCCATGGGTATCTGGTAACCATGTATGTAGGGGTATAATCGGCGATTTGACAGCATAAGCAATAAGGAAGCCAAAATAGAATATTATTTCCAATCCCAAAGGATACGATTGATTAGTTAATGTTTCCAAATTTAATGTTGGCTCATTGGAGCCATATAAACCCATACCCGGAACTCCCATTAAGAGAAAAATAGAACCCCCCGCTGTGTACAAAATAAACTTTGTAGCTGAGTACAGACGTTTCTTCCCTCCCCATATGGATACAAGTAGGTAAACAGGAATTAATTCTAATTCCCACATGAGGAAAAAAAGTAAAAGGTCTCGAGAGGAAAATGATCCTATTTGACCACTATACATTGCTAACATCAGGAAATGGAACAATCGCGAATCTCTAGTAACTGGCCGAGCCGCTAAGGTAGCTAAAGTAGTGATGAATCCCGTCAGTAAAATGGGTCCTATGGAAAGCCCATCGATTCCCGGTCTCCAGTGAAAATCAAAAGTATTTATCCATTTATAAGCCTCCTCTAATTGGATTAATGGATCGTCCAATTGGAAATGATAACAGAACGCATAGGTCGTTAGAAGGAGTTCTAATAAGCATATACAAATAGTATACCACCGAACCACCTTATTTTTATTCCCTCTACGAGGGAGAAAGAAAATGGACGAACCCGCGGATATCGGCAAAACAACAATTATTGTTAACCAAGGAAAATAACTCGTGGTAAAGACAAGATAGACTTTGACCAGAAAAACCCGCGCTCGGAATAATTTCTCGAGTACGGGTTTTTGTCGGTAAAGAGGAATCAAATGGATTCAAGTGGATTTTTCTAGAACGTATCAATAAGCTAGACCCATGCTGCGAGTTGTCTCATGCCATAAGTAAACCCGAACACTCAAGAAATCTGTTGGACAAGCGGATTCACATCTCTTACAACCTACACAGTCCTCTGTTCTTGGAGCAGAAGCAATTTGTTTAGCTTTACATCCGTCCCAAGGTATCATTTCCAATACATCTGTGGGGCAGGCTCGTACACATTGAGTACACCCTATACATGTATCATAAATCTTTACTGAATGCGACATTGGATCTATAAATTTTTTGAACTTTATGAATTTTCGATCTGGCTTCATTAGTAATTGAATTATATATATTATGTTGTAGACGCCAGACGAATCAGTGGTTTACCAGAATTTTTTTGATAATCAATCTATTTCTGGATCTGTTCATGAGCAAGGGCCAAGATACTTTGATTTCTTACGTTTCAACAAGCATGGTCATACGAATCATACATGCTAGTTCTAAATTAGTGAATATATTGTAGATATCTGTCTTTATTTATATCATTAATACTATTTATTCAACAAATTCGATTGATTGATACGAGTTGATTTTCTGTTACGATGGATCGATGAAACAATAGCCGGCCCAATAGCTGCTTCAGCGGCTGCAATAGCTATAACAAAAATCGAGAAAATATCTCCCTTTAATTGACGACTATCAAACAAATCAGAAAATGTTACGAGATTTATATTAACCGCATTCAGTATAAGTTCAAGACACATAAGTGCTCTAACCATGTTTCGACTTGTGATCAATCCATAAATACCGATAGAAAATAAATAGGCACTCAAAATAAGTACATGTTCGGTCATCATTGACCAACCCCTCATCAATCTTGATTCATTTCAATATGAACAACAATTTCACCGATTTAATTAGAATATAAATGAAGTACGAAACAAAGTAAGGTATTAGTAATGGATCGAACTAAACCCCTTTCAATTTCATATATGAACAATAGAATATGAAAATGGAACTGAAGGAAAATGGATGTGATAACATAGAACAAAACAAGACTTTATTTATTTTATTTTGGATCTAAGTATTTATTACTTAATTACTTTACTGCCGGGCCATAGCAATTGCACCTATCAAAGCAACTAAAAGAATTATAGAAATGAGTTCAAATGGAAGGTAAAAATCTGTTGATAAATGAATCCCAATTTGTTGAACGTTACTTGTTAGGTCCTGCTCTATAATTTGATTGGATCTTGTAGTCCAAACAATCCCGTACCACGACGTATCCGAGATAGTAGTAATTAGTGAAAAAAGAATACTTGTACAAACCAGTGAAGTGACCCCATCCCCAACGGTCCAAAGATAGAAATCGTTGTAATATTCTGAACCATTCATGAACATCACAGCAAATAGGATTAAAACATTTACAGCTCCTACGTAAATAAGGAGCTGTGCAGCAGCTACAAAATAGGAGTTAGATGGAATATGGAATAAGGATATACAAACAAGAACCAGTCCCAATGAAAAAGCAGAATAAATTGGGTTGGTAAGTAAGACCACCCCCAGACCTCCTAATATAAGACCTGATCCCAGAAATACTAAAAGAATATCATGTATTGGTCCAGGTAAATCCATTATGTGTAAAAAAAGAGATAAATAAATCGAAAAATTTCATAAACTTACTAACCGATCCAAGAAAAAAGGGGTTACCTTATTTTTTTTCTTGTATATGATACGTTCCTAATTGAATCCTAAAGGGGTGTAGATTTATATAGATACAGTTATTGGATCAATCCCGCTACTGTATCTGAAAGAGTAGTTCGAAATTTTATATTTTGAAATCATCACAGATCTATGAATCCGTTCTAAATCAAAATCAAGCCTTGATTCTCACCAATCAATAGTTATTTACTGACCTAACAAAATGAAAGAAGTCTCACTCCTTTACTTTAGATCAAAACGGAATCTTAGTAATTGGTAATCGTTTTTGAATCAAGAGGTTTACCCCTGATTATTTTGATTGGAGTCGAATTCGTAATTGTTCGAATTGTGTAATCTCCAATTACTGACATTGGTAACCGGCCCAAAGCAATTTGATTATAATTCAATTCGTGACGATCATAAGTAGAAAGTTCATATTCTTCAGTCATTGATAAACAGTTTGTTGGACAATACTCGACACAATTACCACAAAATATACAGATTCCAAAATCAATACTATAATTAAGCAATCGTTTCTTTCTAATATCCGTTTCCAATCTCCAATGAACAACGGGTAGATCTATGGGGCATACCCGAACACATACTTCACAAGCAATGCATTTATCAAATTCAAAATGGATTCGACCACGAAAACGCTCCGATGTGATCGATTTTTCATAAGGATATTGAATAGTCACAGGTAAACGATTCACGTGAGATAAGGTAATCATGAAACTTTGACCAATATACCTTGCAGCTCGTATTGTCTGTTGACCATAATTCATGAACCCAGTCACCAAAGGGAACATATCGTGGATATCCATGAATAGTTTGATGTTTCTTTCTCTTGCTCTAGATAGGTTATGAATCTAGAATATCCTATTTTGTTATAGCGAAACGAGTTGGGAAGAAGTTGTTAATAATAGATTACCTAGAGAAATAGGTAAAAGAAATTTCCACCCAAGGTTTAATAGCTGGTCCATTCTCATCCTAGGTAAAGTCCACCTTGTTGTGATAGGAATGAACAGGAACAAATAAGCTTTAGCTAATGTAATAAGGATACCAACTGTCATTCCAAAGACTCCACCTGTTTTATTTATTCCAAAAGGTTCAGAAATGAGTATGTACGGAATAGAGAAATTCCACCCGCCCAAGTAAAGAACTGTTACAAATAATGAAGAAACTAGTAGATTTAGGTAAGAAGCAACGTAAAATAAACCAGATTTAATACCTGAATATTCGGTTTGATAACCTGCTACTAATTCCTCCTCTGCTTCTGGTAAATCAAAAGGTAATCTTTCACATTCCGCTAGGGAAGAAATTAGAAAAACTATAAACCCTATAGGTTGACGCCACAGATTCCACCCCCAAAACCCATACTTTGACTGTGCCTCAACTATATCAACTGTACTTGAACTGTTAGATAATCATAGTCGATGATAACATCACTATTCCCATCGCTATTCCAGAACCGCACATGAGACCTCAGCTTCATACGGCTCCTCGATGGCCACAAATAAATCTAAGGACTGGTTCATTATTACCTCGGCATGTTTGTAGTGTAGATTAGAGTAACGATGTATCAAAGAGTCCCGAATTAGACCAATGGAATTCCGTCCGCCATAATAAAAAAAGCGCTTCCGAATTGATCTCATCCTTTATTTTCTAATTAGACTTAGAATTCTTTTAGTTCAGTAATAACTTAATCCTTCAATAAAATACTCGTTGTTTCAATAGATATTTCGACCCACACTTTTCGTACGAAAAATAATTAGACACTAATTCATGAGTTATAGTTGATAAATCATTATAAGAATTCTATCCGTATGAATATGGATAGGATTGAGGAAAGAAAGAATAAACAAAGATCTCTTATTATTCAGTTTTCCTATTGCATTCCATTTCTTTCGTTCCTGTTCTTCTTTCTCACTCAGAAGGGGGTTTTCTAAAAAATCAAATCAAAGGATTACTTCGTTCTCGACAGTCATTTATTTAATCAGTGGATAGAAGCATACTCTGGATCGGAATCGTGAGGAAGTACTGCTTGATCATTTCTACGAACTTAAAGCCCTCATTATGATTCCTTTTATGTTATGCAGAAATATCCCTTTGGATACCTTACATTATCTTCATCACTAATCCTTTGTGTACCTTCGTGTTCCTAACCGTCCACTCATTTTTGATTGATCCCCGATATGGTAATACATACAACATACAACAACATACAATACAATAGTAGAAACTCCATACAGTTGATCTTTTGCACCCGCTTCAAGTCATGATGACTAATCAACCAATCTTGGGGTAAACAGTTTCGACCGCTTATGTTTACTTCCACTTTACTCTCGTACATAGGGAATGAGAATCAATCTTCTTACTGCAAATTCATAAGCTGTTTTGTTTCACTCATATAACTATCCGGTTTAACTCATCGACCCGAATGATGAATAAAAAGAGAAAGGTATCTATTCAACACATCCAACCCCTTTCCTGGAAATAAAGGAAAGGGGTAAAGGTTCATGTTCCAACGAATCACACGTAGAGATATTGATAACACACACGGAGTTAATGGTATTTCATAACTAATAGATTGAGCAGCAGCTCGTAGACCACCTGAAAAGGAATATTTATTATTCGATCCATATCCTGACATAAGAAGTCCAATAGGAGCAATACTGGAAATAGCGATCCATAAAAAAACGCCTATACCGAGATCGGCTAGAACAAGGCGATAGCCAAAAGGAATTACTAAATAGCTTAGTAGAATTGATATGACCGCTATAGATGGCCCCATACTGAATAAACGAACATCTCCTCTAGATGGGAGAAGATCCTCTTTCAAAAGTAGTTTGGTCCCATCTGCTAGAGCTTGAAGAATTCCCAAGGGGCCGGCATATTCAGGCCCGATACGTTGTTGTATCCCTGCAGATATTTCTCTTTCTAACCACACAATCACGAGTACGCCTATTGTGATCCCCGATACAGGAGTAAAAATAGGGACAAGCAGCCATAAGAGGTCATAGACCTCTTTTAAGGATTCCGATCTGGAAAAAGAATTGATAGCTTGTACTTCTGTCGTATCAATTATCATTTCAACGATCAACTTCTCCCATAATGATATCTATACTACCTAGTATCGTCATGATATCCGCCAATTTCATTCTTTTAACTAGCTGAGGAAGAATTTGCAAATTGATGAAACCAGGTGGACGAATTTTCCATCTCCAGGGAAAAACGCCATTATCCCCTATCAGAAAAATTCCCAATTCTCCCTTTGGGGCTTCTACTCTCACATAAAGTTCTTGTTTCGACAATTCAAAAGTGGGAGAAGGCTTTTTACTAACGAATCGATATTCAAAACCATTCCATTCGGAATCACTTGCTCTATCAAAGCGTCGAACTTCTAAGTTCTCATAGGGCCCCCCCGGAATTCCTTCTAGAGCCTGTTGAATCATTTTTATGGATTCCGTCATTTCATTGATTCGTACTAAATAACGAGCTAATGAGTCTCCTTCTTTTTGCCACTGGACTTCCCAATCGAATTCATCGTAACACTCATAATGATCAACTTTACGAAGATCCCGTTGGATTCCGGAAGCTCGTAGCATTGGTCCCGATAAACCCCAATTTATTGCTTCCTCCCCACCAATAATGCCCACCCCTTCAACTCGTTCCAAAAAAATGGGATTTTGCGTAATAAGCTTTTGATATTCAACAACTCCTGTTAAAGAATAATCGCAGAAATCCAAACATTTATCTATCCAGCCATGAGGTAGATCAGCAGCGACTCCCCCGATACGGAAATAATTATGCATCATTCGCATACCTGTGGCAGCTTCGAATAGGTCATATAGCAATTCCCTTTCTCTGAAAATATAGAAGAAGGGAGTCTGTGAACCGATATCTGCCATAAAAGGTCCAAGCCATAATAAATGAGAAGCTATACGACTCAGCTCCAGCATAATTACTCTGATATAGCTGGCTCTTTGGGGTACTTGAATATTTCCTAATTGTTCTGGTGCATTTACCGTTATTGCCTCTGTGAACATAGTAGCTAAATAATCCCAACGTGTTACATAAGGAAGGTATTGTATAATTGTTCGGTTTTCCGCAATTTTTTCCATCCCTCTGTGTAAATAACCCAATACGGGTTCGCAGTCAATAACATCTTCACCATCTAGAGTAACGATAAGTCGAAGAACACCATGCATTGATGGGTGGTGAGGACCCATATTAACTATCATGAGGTCTTTTCTTGTAGCCGGTACATTCATATGTTTTCTTCTCCGATCCATTATTCTATGAATTGCCGAAAACGAAATAAATGAGGTTCATCAAAAATCAAGATCTAATAAACCAAAGAATTCAAATAATCTTCAAATTAACGAGTTTTTGGTTCCCGAATATCTAATTGATCGATTAATTTTTTATAACGCACTCTATTTTTCTTTGACAAATAAGCCAGCAGTCGTTGACGTTTTCCCAGAATTTTCCGCAAACCTATCTGAGATAAATAATCTTTTCTGTGCAATTCAAAATGTGAAGTAAGTCTCTGTATCTTATTGGTGAAACTGATTACTTGAAATTCAACAGACCCTTTGTTTTTTTCTTCTTTCGGAATAACTGAGATGAATGAATTTTTGACCATAACCATAAAAATGGAATTTCTCTCTCTTTTTTTTTTTTTCCACAGATATGGATTTTACCAATCAGGAATAATAATAATGCCAGTTATTTTGATCTGATACACCCAATAATCTGGATTTATTCATATATTACTTTATTCTATCAAATCAAATCAAAATGAAATTCAAATGAATTGTAAGTACAATTTGTAATTTGATTCGATAGAAGGGCAATTTCTGTACCCACAAAAGAAAATTTTTTTGACCTAAGAAGATTCTGCCGAATCATTTCTAGATTCAATCCAATTGAGACGTTATTGAATCGGTATCATGTATTAGAATGTAACACAGCGTGTGTGTACATTCATATACCAGACCCGACACCTGATATATAGGAAATGTACCAACCATCAACTAATTCCGAATCGTGGATACATATGTATCCTTGACATACTGAAACGGCTGCCATTATTAGTATCAAACCAGTAGCGATTCATACAAGCTAAATCCTCTAATCGATAATTGGGCCAAAGAAACAATTTGAATTGAATGAATTTATTTATATCTGTATCAATATGCTTGTCCTCATCCAAAAATTGCCCCCAGTTCCTTACATTGTTGTCATTGAAAAATACCGGATTTCTATCCATAACATTCCTATTTCCGGAATTGAAACAAATTAGAATTCTCAATTCTCTACGACGCCTAGGGGATAGAATATTTTCAGGAACAAGCAAATCATAATGATTTTCGTCTCTATTCACAAGCATCTTTTTATGTTGTACAATGGATCCATTGAAATAATTCTCATCAACATACCTTTTTTCTCGATATCTTCCATTAGTTTGGCATTTATTATTATGGACCGATGAGATACCTATGGTTTGATACATAATAAATTGTCTATTCCATTTTATAGACAGACGTACTGGTTCGAGAATCAATATTCCCCTTTTTATCAATTCTGGAAGAGTTAGATTCGTCTGAATTAACATTACATCCAGGTGCATTTCTCCTCCTTGAATAGAGGATATAGCAATTTCCTTTGCATTTATTAGTCTAAGCAGGAAACAATATACCTTAACATTATTGAAAATTCTGTGATTCAAAGGATCATCCCATCTCAATTGAAAAAGCAAATATTTTTTCAGGAATAACTCTAGTTTTGCTTTCTTGTTACTCTCGGGTTGTCCTTTCTTTTCACGTTTTTGAATGTCTGATTCCGTGTAATCCTTTTCAAAATCTTTTTGTCGTTTTCGTGCGTCTGAGCCAATATTTCCGTGGCCGAGCTGTTCTTTTTCTTCTTGATTTCGATTCTTTAATTCAAGATATTCTTTTTGATTAGATAATATACGAAGATCCTTTTTTTGATTTCCATTAATGTTTTTGTTTTCACTAATGTTTTCATTTCCATTAAAAATGAAAAGAAGTAATTTGATTGGTATAATCCACGGTTTGATCTTATATGCATCATAAAGTGGCACAAATTCTGAGAAGAACCAAGATTTCGTATTTAATATGGGACGATATAGCATTTCTTTATTCATTCCCATCAAAAAAAAGTTTTTTTTTTGATTGGGTGGGTTGATTTCTTGATGAATCGTGAGATAGAAAAGATCTTTCTTATCAATCATTTGATAATAATCAGTCTCGGTCTTAGTCATTTTATTAATGTTGGTCCCGGTATCCGTATCGGTCCAGGACTCAATATCGATATTCTTTCTAAGAAATAAATCGAAAATTTTCCACTCCAAAAATTTTCTATCCGTACTTTTACCCGTACCAACAATATACTCTTCTCCTAGATAATCACTAATAGATATATCCCCCAGTACATAAAATGGTTCAATTTTAGGTGTGTTGTAATTATATGGAATCTCTCGGTCCTCGTTTACTTGTAATGAGGATGGATAAATATATGAGTCTTTCCTATCCCCATAATTAATATATTTATATGAAAAAAGATCATATCTGTAGTTTTTTTTGAATTTTGCTTTTTTGCTCGTCAATGAATTCACTTCATAATCATTTTTTTTCTCGTAATGAATGAATTGGGCTTTTTCATATGAATTCTTTTTTGAGTCTTTATTTTGAATCGTACGACGCCGATTGACCCTAATTCGCCATTTTTGCGGTACTAATTTAGACCACCTAGCCTGAGATAAATTGTATTGATAATGACCCCTTAACCAGTTTTTCCATTCATTCATTCCAGAATTCGGAAGTTTTTTATGCCTTGATTTGGAATCTAATATTCTTCGTGTTCCAAAAAAATTCCTGATTCTATCCTTAAGAATAAGATATGCTTCGCGATATTGAAGTAGAGATCTCAAATGATACTTCTTATTAATAGCTTGGATTTGTGAGAATTTGTAAAATACAGATGCTTGTGAAAACGAATATAGGTCACCAGAAATCTTTGATTTATTATTACTAATATTAGAAAGAGACTTTTTTATAGTCGAAATAAAGTGAATTTTTTTTTGATTTGTTTCATCAATCCCTTCTTTATTTTTTTCATCATTGTGAATGTATTTATCGATAATCTTTTTTGTTGATTCAAGGAAAAGTTGTACATTGACTCTAGAAACATTAACAGTACATAGAAAGATATGTATGTATATTCTTTCGTTGAAAAATGTCAAAAAATAGTGCCATTTGCGTATGAATATGAATCTGTTACTTCTTCTTTTTGATATCTGCCAAATATGTTTCTGCGATTCCGATCTTTTATCACCACAACTTGTATCGTTAGGACTAATATTTATATCCGGAGTTAGAAATATTTTTCTTTTGTCTTTTGCACCCCTTTCTATTTGATTTCTGATTAGGGTTGTTCTATCGGACAGATCTTTCCTTTTTTTTTCTGTCAGTGAATAATTTGCCCAATCCATGAATCTAATTCGAGTGGTCGATTCAGGAACAATTTTATTACTGCTTATGATTATGGAATCTTTTCCATTTTCATTCGGTTCATATACTTTCTTCAATACAAATAAGAAAATTGGATTTACGTTTGCAAACTCTTTTATTATTCTTTTTAAAAATAGAACCGTTTTGATAATCCATCTTGTTTTTTCTTTTGAGACCTTTATAAACTGTTTTGTTTTTTCTTTGAAAACTCTTAGAACTAGAAAACATTTTTTTTTCACTTTTCTCTTTTTTTTTTCGAATTCATTATAAATAGGTTCAAAAAAGGAAGGTTGTTGTCGGGCAGAACCAAAAGGTAGTTCGGTTTCCCTTCCCCAGATTGTTAAAAAACTAAAATTTTCTGTTTTCCCTTTCTTTTGGATTGGATCTCTATGATGGGATCGTAGTTTGGATTTGCGCCAGGGTTTCAGACGGAAAGGAAATAGGATTTTTATCTGAATACCATCTGTTAACCAGTTTTTCGGAAATTCAGTTTCTGATAATTGAACACCATTATAGGTGCATTTAACATGCATTTCTCTATTCCACTCCTTCAAATCCTCGTACCACTCGGGGAATTGAAATAAGAACATACGGCCGAGGTTTTTAGCTATTATCAATGAAGGCAATATGATGTATTTTCTAAGAATCGATTGGGTTACTAACATAGTACCTCTTATTGCTTGAGCAAATATAATAGTATCCCAAGTTTCTGCTATTGCTATCCTTTCATTCTCGTTTTTTTTATCTGCAATTTTTTTTGCCTTTTCTTTTGCCTCTTCCTCCTCAGAATCCGAAGTTTTGAATTTCGGTCCTGTATCTATCCAGTTTCTAAAAATTAGATTCATTGTTCGGGAGATATCAAAAGAAAAAAAAAAAGTTTTGTCTATTCTGTCCAAAAAAAGCAGGGAATGCACATTCGCTTGAAACATTTCCCAAGTAACTATTTTACGTCTTTGAGCGCGCATGGATCCTTTTACTATATCCCGACGAAAATCTGATTGTTGCGAGTAACGTACCAAAGCCAACTCTTCTGCTTGATCACTATTAGTACTGGTACTAGTATCAGTATTGGTATTCTGATCCGGATCCGCCTTATCAGTATAAATTACCACACGTTTGGCTTTTCTTGAACGAATCCCATGATTTTCTGTTGATTCTTCCTCATTTTCCTCCTCCCGCTCTTCAAAAGAATTGATCAATTTGTATGATCGTCGAGGAATCTTTTTACCGATTTCTTCTATTCCAATAGATTTATTTTGAATTGTTTGATTATTTGGATCAGTTGTAATTACATCGAATAGAAATTTCAAACATTTTGTTTTATTTTCTGAATCAAATCTTCTTTGTTCGGATATTAAAACAAGCTTTTTAAAATTCAGACTAAAACCTGTTGTTGATTTCCTAGCTAATTCAGAGGTCAAGAAAGGACCAATGTCTGTCGATAATGATTCTCCATTAAA